TGATCATACGTTTGTAATGCATTGTATGTCCCATAATAGGTCCCATTCTTCTACCCTTTCCCGGGACTCGATGACTATTTATAGCTATTACCTTGACGCCAAAGAAGAGTTCGACCCAATGCTTTATTTCTGTCCTAGTTGATCCTGATTCGACATTAGAAGTATATTGATTGTTCCCCAATAACCGAATACTTTTTTCTGTAAATACTGCATATTTGATTCCATCCATAAATCCATTTTCTTCCCTATGAGTTCCAGTATCAATAAGAATTCTAGTTCTTACTGTTCATATGTTATGGTATGAATATACCATACCAATTCGGTATGTATGGATGATGAGATTCCATTGATACAGAGCCAATTCTAATAGACTTATTGAACGTTCCCATTGGCGTGCATCCAGCAGGAATTGAACCTACGAATTTGCCAATTATGAGTTGGGCGCTTTAACCATTCAGCCATGGATGCTTAACAGGGATCATCGTACATCGTAAATAACCAAATTCCAATTGAAATGAAATCTTTAGGAGGAATCAATGAGAGGACATCAATTCAAATCCTGGATCTTCGAATTGAGAGAGATATTGAGAGAGATCAAGAATTCTCACTATTTCTTAGATTCATGGACCAAATTCGATTCAGTGGGATCTTTCACTCACATTCTTTTCCACCAAGAACGTTTTATGAAACTCTTTGACCCCCGAATTTGGAGTATCCTACTTTCACGTGATTCACAGGGTTCAAGAAGCAATCGATATTTCACGATCAAAGGTATAATACTGCTTGTAGTAGCGGTCCTTATATCTCGTATTAACAATCGAAAGATTGTCGAAAGAAAAAATCTCTATTTGATGGGGCTTCTTCCTATACCTATGAATTCCATTGGACCCAGAAATGAGACATTGGAAGAATCTTTTTGGTCTTGCAATATCAATAGGTTGATTGTTTCGCCCCTGTATCTTCCAAAAGGGAAAAATATTTCTGAGAGTTGTTTCATGGATTCGCAAGAGAGTACTTGGGTTCTCCCAATAAATAAAAAGTGTATCATGCCTGAATCTAACCGGGGTTCGCGGTGGTGGAGGAACCGGATCGGAAAAAAGAGGGATTCTAGTTGTAAGGTATCTAATAAAACCGTAGTTGGAATTGAGATCTCATTCAAAGAGAAAGATAGCAAATATCTGGAGTTTCTTTTTTTATCCTATACGGATGATATGATCCGCAAGGACCATGATTGGGAATTGTTTGATCGTCTTTCTCCGAGGAAGAAGCGAAACATACTCAACTTGAATTCGGGACAGCTATTCGAAGTCTTAGGGAAAGACTTGATTTGTTATCTCATGTCTGCTTTTCGTGAAAAAAGACCAATTGAAGGGGGGGGGTTCTTCAAACAACAAGGAGCTGAGGCAACTATTCAATCAAATTATATTGAGCATGTTTCCCATCTCTTCTCGAGAAACAAGTGGGATATTTCTTTGCAAAATTGTGCTCAATTTCATATGTGGCAATTCCACCAAGATCTCTTCGTTAGTTGGGGAAAGAATCAGCACGAATCGGATTTTTTGAGGAACGTATCGAGAGAGAATTTGATTTGGTTAGACAATGTGTGGTTGGTAAACAAGGATCGGTTTTTTAGCAAGGTACGGAATGCATTGTCAAATATTCAAAAAGAAAGATCGATTCTTTGGGATCCTTCCTTTCTTCAAATGGAAGGAACAGAGATAGAATCAGATCGATTCCCGAAATGCCTTTTTGGATCTTCCTCAATGTCCCGGCTATTCGCGGAACGTGAGAAGCAGATGAATAATCATCTGCTTCCGGAAGAAATCGCAGAATTTCTTGGGAATCCTACAAGATCAATTCGTTCTTTTTTCTCTGACAGATGGTCAGAACTTCATCTGGGTTCGAATCCTACTGAGAGGTCCACTAGAGATCAGAAATTTTTGAAGAAAAAACAGGATGTTTCTTTTGTTCTTTCCAGGCGATCGGAAAATAAAGAAATGGTTGATATATTCAAGATAATTACGTATTTACAAAATACCGTCTCAATTCATCCTATTTCATCAGATCCGGGATCTTATATGGTTCCGAAGGATGCACCGGATATGGACAGTTCCAATAAGATTTCATTCTTGAACAAAAATCCATTTTTTTATTTATTTCATCTATTCCATGGCCGGAACAAGGGGGGATACACATTACACCATGATTTTGAATCAGAAGAGAGATTTCAAGAAATGGCAGATCTATTCACTCTATCAATAACCGGGCCGGATCTGGTGTATCATAGGAGATTTGCCTTTTCTATTGATTCCTACGGGTTAGATCAAAAAAAATTCTTGAATAAGGTATTCAACTCCAGAGATGAATCGAAAAAGAAATCTTTATTGATTCTACCTCCTCTTTTTTATGAAGAGAATGAATCTTTTTATCGAAGGATCAGAAAAAAATTGGTCCGGATCTACTGCGGGAATTATTTGGAAGATCCAAAAATAAAAACGGC